CTCAACCGTGAAATAAAAAAGAAATAAAAAACCACGACTCTGTATCTAGGGAGGATTCACTTTGAAGCGACTATTCCCTAGATACATCTATTTAAATTCTAGATCTATTCTAGTCCGAATATACGGATTGTGCTGAGGATTCAAAACTCATTTCATCTTTTCTAAAAACTAAAAAAAAAATGGATGAAATCATTCCAATGGATTTAAAAGTGAAAACGTATTCTTCGGTAAATCCATTGAGAAATGCTTTTGTAGAATGTCCAATATCTCTTTTACATCTTCGCTGCGAAAATGTTCTATTTTTAGAAGATCTTCTTGACTCTTATTCAGAAGGTCCCATAATGTATATAGATTGGACTTTTTGAGGCAATTATAGACCCTGGAGGACAATTCTAATTGGTCAATAAAAATACATTTCAATGCCTTGTCTTTTTTGTTTTTCTTTAGTTTATGCAATCTATCGTGATAAGTCAAAAAGGGTACAGGCACTCTGTTTTGATTGTCCGATACGTGGATATCCTGTTCTTCCGCATGTAGAAAGGGAATAAATAAATCAATCAAATTCCGGGAGGCTTCGTTAAGTGCCTCTTTTGGAGTTAAACTTCCATTTGTCCAGATTTCGAGAAAAAGTATTTCGTGTTTTTCATTTCCATTCCCATAAGAATGAATACTATGATTCGCATTTCGAACAGGCATGAATACAGCATCTATAGGAAAACTACCGTCTTTCGCGTTATTTGGTGTTTTCATACGATATCCCCGATGCCTCTCGACTTGTAATTCAATACAAAAATCAATGGGTTCCGTTAGGCTAGCTATATGCTGTGTAGTATCAACTATTTCTACAGAAGGTGGTGAGATGATGTCTTGAGCAGTTACGGATCCTGGACCCTTAACACAAATAGATGCGTTGCGAGTTCCATACAGATTACTTCTCAATACAATTTCTTTCAAATTCATTAAAATTTCATGTACGGATTCTTCAATCCCTGCTATGTTAGAATATTCATGTGGTATCTTCTCAGATTTTGCACGTGTGATACAGGTTCCTTCCATTTCTCCAAGCAAAGATCGTCGCATCGCGATGCCTATTGTATCCCCTTGACCTCTCATAAGCGGAAACACGATAAAACGGGCATAATTAAGACGCTTGCTGTCTACTCTTGATTCAACACACTTCCACTGTAGTGGCCGAATTGCTATTTCCTCTTGAAGCATAGTACTATTATTTGATCGTTGAATCATTTATTTCTATTTATTTCTCTTGAACTTGAAATTGGTTCAATTTTGATTTCTACACACGTCTTTTTCTCGGGGGTCTACATCCATTATGTGGTAAAGGGGTTACGTCCCGTATCAAACTTACGCGTATACCACTTCTACAAATGGCTCGTAATGCTGCATCTCTTCCGGGACCAGGACCCTTTATCATGACTTCTGCTCGTTGCATACCCTGATTGACTACTGTATGAAGGGCGTTTCCCGCTGCGGTTTGGGCAGCAAATGGTGTTGCTTTTCTTGCGGTTCTGAATCCGCAAGTACCGGCGGAGGCCCAAGAAACCACCTGACCCCGTACATCTGTAACCGTTACTATGGTATTATTCAAACCGGCTTGAACATGAATAACCCCTTTTGGTATTCTACGCCCACTCTTACGTGAACTAAAACGCCCGCCCCTGCGTGAACTGAGATGTCCTTTCCTACGTGAACCAACTCTTGGTCTTATTATAATAGGTTTTGCCATATTTTGTCATCTCATAAATGGGAGTCAGAGATATATGGATATATCCATTTCATGTTAAAACAGATTATTTGGACATTTAGAGAGCCTCTATTGTCGATTTTTAGTTTAGATTCGAAGGATTATCCTTGTCTCTGTTTATGTCTCGGGTTGGAACAAATTACTATAATTCGTCCCCGCCTACGGATCAGTCGACATCTTTGACAAATTTTACGAACGGAGGCCCTTATTTTCATATTTGTAATTCCTCAATTTTTAATCTTTTAATCTACTCTTTGGAAGAAAATAAGTCTCTTGCAATTTTGAGATACGAGTCCCCACGAAAGTAGTGTGAGTGTTGAAAAAGTCACCTAGTCATTTGAATCTTTGTTGTTGAGTCGATAAATGATACGTCCCTTGGTTGAATCGTAACGACTTACTTCGATTTTTACTCTATCTCCTGGTAGTATCCGTATAAAACCACATCGGATCTTTCCTGAAATATACCCTAGAATCAGATCTTCATTATCTAAACGAACCCGGAACATCCCATTGGGGAGTGATTCCGTAATTAAACCTTCGTAAACCCATTTTTGTTCTTTCATTCGAGGTAATCCCTTTGAAGTATCAATTCATGGAAGAAGAGTGATATTGGTATGCTTTTTTTTGTCACAAATAGGAATAGGAAGTTACCGACCCAATTCGGATACCAGAAAGATCACCATATATAACACAAAATTTCCCCCCCGATTCTTTCTAGTCGAGCCTCTCGATCTGTCATTATGCCTCGAGAAGTAGAAAGAATTACAAGCCCCATTCCTCCTAAAATCTTAGGGATTTGTTGATAGTTAGAATAGATTCGTACACCGGGTCGGCTGATACGTTTTAAAATAGTTCGATATGGCCCTTTTCTATACCTTCTTCTATATCGTAGGGTTGAAACTAAGAAATTTGTGTTCCTTTCTCGATGTTTCCTCACGTTTTCGATAAAGCCTTCTCGTAGAAGTATTTTCACAATGTTTTCGGTGATATTAGTAGATGCTATTCGAACCAGTTCTTTGTTATGCATCTCTGCGTTTCGGATAGAAGTTAGTATGTCGCCAATAGTGTCCCTACCCATGATGAGCTATAATCATTGGTGCCTTCGATTTTTTTTTATTATCAACATGCTCTTTTTTTTCTTTATCAATTATTACTATTTAAGGGATATACGTGAGACACAATCTACTAATTCATTGAATCTATTTCAGAGACACTCAAACTATCGCGGTCTCGTCTATGAGTCTTTATAATACCTCAGGGGCTAATGAGACTATTTTAGTAAAATTCAACTGTCTCAATTCCCAAGCGATCGCACCAAAGACTCGAGTTCCTTTTGGATTGCCTTTTTGATCAATGACAACTGCAGCATTGTCATCATATTGTATTATCATGCCATTGTCACGTTTGAGTTCTTTACATGTACGTACAACTACAGCTCTGATCACTTCTGATTTTTCTAGAGGCATATGAGGCACTGCTTCTTTGATTACAGCAACAATAATGTCACCAATATGAGCATATTGGCGATTACTAGCTCCTATGATTCGAATACACATCAATTTTCGAGCTCCGCTGTTGTCCGCTACATTTAAATGGGTCTGAGATTGAATCATAGCTTTTTTTGATCTTTTCTTTCAATCCAAAGAAAGGGCAAAAGAAAAAAGAAATATTGTTTGGCCAGAAAAAAACCAACCACAGGTTGGTTTTCATCAGAAATACCCCTTTCCTTTGTTTGCATATCCCTATTCGACAATAAGGAATTGAGTTCGTATAGGCATTTTGGACGCAGCTATTGAAATAGCTTCTCTGGCTACTTTTGCTGATACCCCAACCATTTCATAAAGTATTCGACCCGGTTTCACAACAGATACCCAATATTCGGGCGATCCTTTCCCCGAACCCATACGTGTTTCCGTTGGTCTTATTGTAACAGGTTTGTCTGGAAATATGCGTACCCATACTTTTCCACCACGACGTGCATACCGTGTCATTGCTCGTCGTCCTGCTTCTATTTGTCTAGATGTGATCCAAGCCGGCTCAAGTGCCTGAAGAGCGTATCTACCGAAACAAATCCGGTTGCCTCGATAAGAAACGCCCCGCATTCTTCCTCTATGTTGTTTACGGAATCTGGTTCTTTTTGGGTTATAGTTGATGGTTGTTTCACAATTCCATCTCTACTGCAGAACTGGACATGAGAATTTCTTCTCATCCAGCTCCTCGCGAATGAAACGATTCAATAATATTAGAGATAGGTATTCAATGAATAATACACTGAATCATACGATTCTTTTTTTTTAGATCTAAGATTGTATACACGAATAGACGTATAGATATTTCTATACATCTAGAATCGAATTTCATTTCGAATTTCTTTTTGCTATAATAGATAGATAACCAATCTTGATTTGGACTTTTAGTGAATATCCTAAAACGTCGTAAGGCTTTCGCGGGCGAACATTGACTCTTTCAAGATCTGGTTCATCCGAAGGGTCAGTCCATGACCTTTCAGAATAACTGAATTGGTTTCTGGTGCGTTCCGCCATCCTACCCACTGAATTATTAGAATTCGTTTTCAATAGAATCTTCTGCAGTCACAGGTTCCGTCGTTCCCATCACTTCTTGCTGAATGGCTAGGCCGAATTAATTTTCTGCAATGGAGCTCGTAATTGAATTTGTTGTTCCTGAGTCAATTTCCTCAGCCTTTAATTGACTTGATGCTCTTTTTTTGTTTTAGGTTCTTCCTAAGTATTGATGCTTTATTACACTGCCTTTTCTGAGATAATTCATAGACCATACATATTGGAATCATATATCATGGATATTTTGGTTCTCTCTTTCTATCAACCCTCCATTTACCCGATCCTTTTCTTTCACAATCTAGAATCAGATTGATTTTTTTTATGTAAAAAGATTTCAGTTGCTACAACTCTCTGATCAATCGATCATAGAGTGACTGATTCCTTGGATCCAGATAATACGAAGCAATGAGCTGGTTATTAGTTCTATAGTTATTAGTTCTATAGTTATGAGTTCTATCGTTATTAGCTCTTACTCCTATTCTGGTATGGGCCATCCCCCTTTGAACCCTAACTTAAACCTAAAGGAAATAACTGACGAGTCACACACTAAGCATAGCAATTATATCAAAGGATCAATCCAATTTTGATTCAACCCTATAGAATAGAATCGAATAAAAATAAAAAAGAATTGCTCATTTCTGATTGCTCATTTCTGATTGAACGAAAAGGGATGAAAGAGTTTGTCATTTTGTGTTCCATCTTGGATAGAACGGAAATCAAAAGAAAGTATCCTTATTCCTCGCCCGCAAATATCCAAATTTTGATGCCTAATACCCCATAAACCATTCGAACTGTATATGAACAATAATCAATTTTAGCTCGAATGGTTTGTAGCGGAACCCTCCCTTCTCTGATCCATTCGACACGTGCAATTTCTTTTCCGTCGATACGGCCTGCAATTTGTACTTGAATTCCTTTTGTATTCCCTGGGGTAATGGATTTTTCAATTGCGGTTCTCATTACCTTTCGAAATGCAACTCTTTCTTTTAATTGTTTGGCTATGTATTCTGCAAGAATAGTAGGCTGTCCATAGGGCTTTGTAATTATTGTGATAGCAATGTTGAGTTTATGGTTCACAGAATGAAACCCTTTTTCTACATTGGTCTGTAATTCTTTGATTCTTTGTGGTTTTCCCTTTCTTAAAAATTTTGGCAAGTCTGGGAAGCTCGTATAGATTACGACCTTTATCACATCGCTACTTTTTTGAATCTCTATACGTGAAATGATTGTCTCATCGGAGGGTCGGTTTTTTTTTACATTTTTCTTTATACAATCACGTACAAAATTTTTGATACAATCACGTATTTTTTGATCTTCCTGAAGACCTTTGGAGTAATTTTTGGGTTCTGCAAACCAAAGGGAATGATGTCTTTGGGTTGTACCAAGTCTCAAACCAAGTGGATTTATTTTTTGTCCCATATACCCTCACTCTCCTTATTAGCCCAGTTCAATTTCAATCTGTCCTGATCTCTCATATAGAAATACCTCTTTCTTATATCTGTATATTTAGTATATATATCTATCCATCTTTTTTTATCCATATTTGATCTTTTGATATATCTTTCAATACAATAGTTATATGACAGGTGGTTCTTTTTATGGGATAACTATGTCCTCGCGCTCGAGGTTTTAACTTTTTCCTGATAGTACCCCTGTTGACTTCGGCTTTACTAATGATTAAATCCGTTTTCTTTAACCCCATATTGTGACTCGCATTGGCTGCTGCAGAATAAACCAATTTTAAAATAGGGGAACATGCTCGATAAGGCATGAGTGCTAATATCATAAGTGTTTCTTTGTAGGAACGTCCACGAATCTGATCAATGACTCTTCGCGCTTTGTGAGCAGACAGACGGATATGTTGACCTAAAGCGTATACGTCTCTACTGTTGTTCTTGTTTATCATCAGGTTTACCTCCCACGAATGAACGATGAGCACCTAATATCTACTTTTTTAATTCAGATTAACGACGAGATTTATTGTCGTTTCTCGTATGTTCCCGGAAATTAAGAGTAGGTGCAAATTCTCCCAATTTTTGACCTACCATACGCTCTGTTATATAAACAGGCAAATGCTCTTTTCCATTATGAATGGCGATTGTATGTCCGATCATTGTGGGTATAATGGTAGATGCTCGGGACCAAGTTATTATTATTTCTTTTTCCCCCTTGCTGTTGAGTTTCTCAATTTTTCCTAATAAATGATTCGCAACAAAAGGATTTTTTTTTTTTGAACGTGGCACAGCTACTTACTCCTATCTTTTTTCTTTTGTAAAGACGAAGAAACATATTCGATGTTCAAGATTTTCCTATTTAGTACGTCGACGAAGAATGAAACGATTGCTATATTTATTCCGTTTTCTACTTCTTCTTCCAAGTGCAGGATAACCCCAAGGGGTTGTGGGGTGTTTTCTACCAATGGGGGCCCTTCCTTCGCCACCCCCATGGGGATGGTCGACAGGGTTCATAACCACTCCTCTGACTACAGGACGCTTACCTAGCCAACGCTTAGATCCGGCGCTACGCAGCAAACTTTTCTGGCTCACCCCAACATTACCCACTTGTCCGACTGTTGCTGAGCAGTTTTTGGAGATCAAACGGACCTCCCCGGATGGTAATCTTAATGTGGCCCATTTACCTTCTTTTGCAATCAGTTTTGCTACAGTCCCCGCTGCTCTAGCCAACTGTCCACCTTTTCCAAGTGTGATTTCTATGTTATGTAGGGCTGTGCCTAAGGGCATATGGGTTGAAGTAGATTCGTCTGTTTGATCAATCAAAACCTCTTCCCAAACTGTACAAGCTTCTTTCCAAAGCATACGGCTTTCTGAATGTATAGGAGGATATCTATACGGATGGATCCTATATGAATCATATGATGAAGTATCACATGAGTGGATAGATAGGCATCCAAATATGCTGAATCACTCATGTGATGATAGTCTACATTCTCGGTCTCTCCGTTCCGTCATCTGGCTTATGTTCTTCAGGTAGCATTCAGACCGAATGACTCTATGAAATTACGTCGATACTTCCAAATATTAGGGGTAACGTAGGAGACATCTCTCTTTTTCCCCGGGGGGTAGAATTACCACTGCTTAGCTTTCAATTCGCCTCTGACCATCAAATGAAATGTGCATAATCTTTCTTCTTCTCTTTGAAACTAAAGGGCGTTTCTGGTTCTGTCGGTGCTTCAAACAATTTTGTCTTCTCCATATTACCATATCTCTAGAGTCAATAATTTTATATGAGGAACTACTGAACTCAATCACTTGCTGCCGTTACTCTTCAGTTTTCTGTTGAGGTCTATTCCGTAGAGGCATTCAAATAGGATCCGTGATCGATTTCTAGGTTTCGTTGTAAACCTGATTGGTTACTTCCAATTACGTAAATCCATGGTGCAAACCGCACTCAAAGGTAGGGCATTTCCCATTGAGATAGGAACTTCTGTACCCGAACCAATGGTATCTCCAATTCTCGCCCCTCTGGGATGTAAAATATAGTTCTTCTCACCATCCCGATAGTGTATGAGACAAATGTGTGCATTTCGATTAGGGTCGTATTCTATGGTTACGATTCTCCCAGATATGTCTTTTTCATTCCGTCGAAAATCGATTTGACGGTATAGACGCTTATGCCCTCCCCCTCTATGCCTTGCGGTAATGATTCCTCTGGCATTCCGCCCTTTCCCACAATGACGCTTTCCAGAGATCAAATTCTTTCGTGGATTGGATTTCACTCGACTGTCTGCGGCCCCATTGCGTGTGCTCGGGGTAGAAGTTTGGTATAAATGGATCGCCGTGTTATTCAGTATTTTGATTGAAGCTCTTTTCTTTCTAGCGAAAGGGGTGGAATAGAATAACCTGGTTGAAGCGTAATGATCATACGTCTGTAATGCATTGTATGTCCCCTAATAGGTCCCATTCTTCGACCCTTTCCCGGGAGCCGATGACTATTCATAGCTATTACCTTAACCCCAAAGAAGAGTTCGACCCAATGCTTGATTTCGGTCCTAGTTGATCCTGATTCGACATTAGAAGTATATTGATTCTTCCCCACCAATAGCCTAACACTTTTTTCGGTAAATACTGCATATTTGATTCCATCCATAAATCCACTTTCTTTCCTATGAGTTCCAGTATTGATAAGAATTCGAGTTCTTACTGTTCATATGTTATAGTATGAATATACCACACCAATTCGTTCTCTATTAAGATTCGAATTCAAATCTACAGAATCGAACGAATCTTATAGAGAACTCTATCGAAATCGAACGCTATCGAAATCGAAGATCGAAAGAATTCTGAAAAACAAGAAAATTATATAATAGACATATAAAGTAAGATCGATTTCTCTGATGATGATGATACAGAGCCAGTTCCAATAGACTGAACTTATGAAACGCTCCCATCCCATTGGTGTGCATCCAGTAGGAATTGAACCTACGAATTCGCCAATTATGAGTTGGGCGCTTTAACCATTCAGCCATGGATGCTTGGATCATCATACATCGTGAATCAATCATTTCCAACCCTACCCATAACCATAACCATGCCAACAAAACCGCGGAGAGGCTATGAAGTCCAATTATGGATCTTCGAATTGAGAGAGATACTGAGAGAAATCAAGACTTTTGGCTATTTGTATTTGTTCGATTCATGGACCCAATTCGATTTCGTGGAATCTTTTACTTACCTTTTTTTCCACCAAGAACGTTTTCTGAAACTTTTTGACCCCCGAATTTGGAGTCTCCTCCTTTCGGGTTCACCAAGCAACCGATCTTTCACGAGCAAAGTTGTAGTACTGGTTAAGGGTGTAGTACTGATTCTAGTAGCGGTCCTTATATCTCGTATGCACCATCAAACTATGGTCGAAAGAAAAAATCTCTATTTGAGGGGGCTTCTTCCTCTACCTATGAATTCCATTGGACCCAGAAATGATGCATTGTTTCGTTCTTCCCATAGGTTGGTTGTTTCGCTCCTGTATCTTCCAAAAGGGAAAAAGATCTCTGAGAGTGGTTTCATGGATCCGAAAGGGAGTCCTTGGGTTCTCCCAATAACTCAAAAGTGTATCATGCCTGAATCTAACTGGGGTTCGCGGTGGTGGAGGAACTGGATCGGAAAAAATAGGGATTCTAGTTGTAAGATATCGAAAGAAACCCTAGCTGGAATTGAGATCTCATTCAAAGAGAAAGATATCCAATATCTGGAGTTTCTTTTTGTATCCTATACGACGGATGATCCGATCGCGCTCGGCAGGGACCACGATTGGGAATGGTTTGATGGCCTGTCTCCGAGGAAGAAGCGAAACAGAATCAACTTGAATTCGGGACAGCGATTCGAAATCTTAGTGAAACACTGGATTTGTTATCTCATGCCTGCTTTTCGTGAAAAAAGACCAATGGAAGGGAAGGGTTTCTTCAAACAACAGGGATCAGATTTTTTGAGGACGGTATCGAGAGAGAATTGGATTTGGTTAGACAATGTGTGGTTGGTAAACAAGGATCGGTTTTTTCGCAAGGTACGGAATGTCTCGTCAAATATTCACTCTGATTCCACAAGATCTAGTTTCGTTCAAGGAACGGATTCTAGCCAATTGAAAGGATCTTCGGATCAATCCAGAGATGCTTTCGATTCCATTAGGAATGAGGATTCGGAATCTCACACATTGATCAATCAAAGAGAGATTCAACAACTCAAAGAAAGATCGATTCTTTTGGATTGGGATCCTTCCTTTCTTCAAACGGAAGGAACCGAGATAGAATCAGACCGATTCCCGAACAGCCTTTCTGGAGATTCCTCAATGTCCCGGCTATTCGCGGAACGTGAGACGCAGATGATTCGTCATCTGCTTCCGGAAGAAATCGAAGAATTTCTTGGGAATCCTACAAGATCAATTCGTTCTTTTTTCTCTGACAGATGGTCAGAACTTCATCTGGGTTCGAATCCTACTGAGAGGTCCGATCCTAAATTGTTGAAGAAACAACACGATGTTTCTTTTGTCCCTTCCAGGCGATCGGAAACGAAAGAAATAGTGGATCTCTTCAAGATAATTCCGTATTTACAAAAGACCATCTCAATTCATCCTATTTCATCAGATCCGGGATGTGATAGGGTTCCGAAGTATGAACCGGATCTGGACAGTTCCAATAAGATTTCATTCTTGACCCAAAATCCATTTTTGGATTTCTTTCATCTATTCCATGACCGGAACAGGGTGGGGTACACGTTACACCACGATTTTGAATCCGAAGAGAGATTTTCAAAAATGGCAGATCTACTCATTCTATCAATCACCGAGCCGGATCTGGTGTATGATTATGATAGGGTATTTTTTCCCTTTTCTGAGGGATTCCACTCCGGGGATGAATCGAAAAAGAAATCTTTATTGGTTGTACCTCCTATTTTTTCTGAAGATCCAAAACCAAAAAGAGTGGTATTTGCTAGCAACAACATAATGGAGGCATTCAATCCATATAGATTGATCCGAAATCTGATTCAAATCCAATATAGCACCTATGGGTACATAAGAAATGTATCAAATCGATTCTTTTTACTGTTACTGAATCGATCCGATCGCAACTTCGACTATGGAATGAAAGGGGATCCAATAGGAAGTAAGACTCTGAATCATAGAACTAGAATGAAATATACGATCAACCAGCATCTCTCGAATTTGAAAAAGAGTCAGAAGAAAGGGTCCGACCCTCTTAGTTCTCGAACCGAGAGATCCATGAATCGGGATCCTAATGCATATAGATACAAATGGACCCAAAATTTCCAGGAACATTTGGAACATTTCATTTCTGAGGCTACGAGGCGTTTTCAATTTCAAGTAGTGTTCGATCGATATCATCATCATCGAGATCGATTCTGTATTCATCGATCTCGATATCGATTCCGTATTCATCTGAATCGATTAGGTATTCATCGATCTCGATTCCGTATTCATCTGAATCGATTCCGTATTCATCTGAATCGATTCCGTATTTCTCTGAATCGAGATCGCTTCTGTATTCATCTGAATCGCTTCCGTATTTCTCTGAATCGCTTCCGTATTCATCTGAATCGCTTCCGTATTCATCTGAATCGATTCTGTAGTCATCTGAATCGATTCCGTAGGAATCCGACTCAATATTTGATTGATTTGGGCGAGTTTATGGCGAAACTGTCGAAGTCACATCCCTTTTTGACGAAGTCACCTCGTTTCCTTTTGTCGAAGGCATTCTTATTTTTCTCGAATTCACTTCCCTTTTGGTCGAAGTCACTTCTCTTTTTTTTGTCGAAGTCACTTCTCTTTTTGTCCTTTTTGTCGAAGTCACTTCCCTTTTTCTTTGTGAGTATCGGAAGTTCCCCCATTCCTGGGTCTGAGATTCCCATCTATATCTATGAATTGAAAGGGCCGAATGATCCACTCTGCAATCAGTTGTTAGAATCAATAGGTGTTCAAATCGTTCCTTTTAATAAACGGAAACCCTTCTTATTGGATGATCATGATTCTTCCAAAAAATCGAAATTCTTGATCAATGGAGGCACAATATCACCATTTTTGTTCAATAAGACAAAATGGATGATTGACTCATTCCCTACTAGAAAGAATTGCAGGAACGATTTTGATAACACGGATTCCTATTTCTCAATGACATCCCACGATCGAGACAATTGGCTGAATCCCGTGAAACCATTTCATCGAAGTTCATTGATATCTTCTTTTTCTAAAGCAAATCGACTTCGATTCTTGAATAATCCACATCACTCCTGGTTCTATTGTAACAAAAGATTCCCTTTTTATGTGGAAAAGGCCCTTCTCAAGAATTCGGATCTTACGTATGGACAATTCCTCAATATCTTGTTCATTCGCAACAAAAGATTTTCTTTGTGCGTCGGTAAAAAAAAACATGTTTTTTGGGAGCGAGATACGATTTCCCGAATCGAGTCACAGGTATCTAAGATATTCCTACCTAAGGATTTGCCACAAAGTGGTGACGAAACGTATAACTTGTACAAATCTTTCCATTTTCCAATGCGATCCGATCCATTCGTTGGTAGAGCTATTTATTCGATCGCAGACATTTCTGGAACACCTCTAACAGAGGGACAAATAGTCCATTTTGAAAGAACGGATTGTCCACCTCTTTCAGATATGCATCTATCTGATTCCGAAGGGAAGCAGTATCTCAATTTCAATTCAAACATGGGTTTGATTCACACTTCATGTGCTGAGAAATCCAAAAAGAGGAAAAAACGGAGTCTTAGGTTTAAGAAACGGGAGATGGATAGAACCCTTCAACGAGAGCGTGCTTTTTCAAATCTCTCAAAATGGAATCTGTTCCAACCATATATACCGTGGTTCTTTACTTTGACAGGGTTCAAATATCTAAAATTCGCCCTTTTAGATCCTTTTTCAAACCTAGTGAGCAGTCACATATCTATTTTTCAGGATATTCTGGAGACATCATGGTGGATTCTTCAGACAAAATTGTGGGCGATTCTTTCAAACTGGAATCTCAGTGAGATTTCGAGTCATTGTTTACAGACTCTTCTTCTGTCCGCAGAACTGATTCATCGAAATAATGAGTCACCCCTATGGCTGAGATCATCAAATGCTCGGGAGTTCCTCATCCTTTTCCTTCTTCTTGTTGCTGGATATCTCGTTGGTACACATCTTCTCTTTGTTTCCCGAGCCTTTAGTGAGTTACAGACGGATTTCAAAAAGATCAAATCTTTGATGATTCCATCATACATGATTGAGTTGCAAAAACTTCTGGATAGGTATCCTCCATCTGAGCAGAATTCTTTCTGGTTAAAGAATCTCTTTCTAGTTGCTCTGGAACAATTAGTCTATTTTCTAGAAGCAATATGGGGTTCTGCTTTTAACATGCTATTGGGTGGCGGTCCCACTTATGGGTTCAAATCCATAGGTTCTAAGAAGAAATTTTGGAATAGGAATCTCATGGGTATCATGGATTTCCTAAGGATCATACCAAATCCTATCAATCGAATCACTTTTTCGAGAAATACGAGACATCTAAGTCGTACAAGTAAAGAGATCTATTCATTGATAAGAAAAAACGTGAACGTTGAGTGGATTGATTATCGAAAGAAACTCGAATCCTGGGTCGCGACCAGTGATGTGATTGAGGATGAAGAAAGAGAATTCTTGGTTCAGTTGTTCACCTTAACGACAGAAAAAAGGATGGATCAAATGCTATTGATTCTGACTCATAGTGATGGTTTATCAAAGAATGACTCGAGTTATCAAATGGTTGAACAACAGGGATCAATTTACTTACGATACGTAGTTGACATTCATCAAAAGGATCTAATGAATTATGAGTTCAATAGATCCTGTTTAGCAGAAAGACGGATATTCCTTGCTCATTTTCAGACAATCACTTATTCACAAACCTCGTGTGGGGCTACTCGTTTTCATTTCCCATCTCATGGAAAACCCTTTTCGCTCCGCTTACCCCTATCCCCCTCTAGGGGTATTTTAGTGATAGGTTCGATAGGAACTGGACGATCCTATTTGGTCAAATCCCTCGCGACAAACTCCTATCTTCCTTTCATTACGGTAGTTCCAAACAAGTTCCTGGATCCCAATTACATTCCTTATCAGTATCAATTCGATCCTTTTGATAGTGAGCCTGAGGATCTTGCTAATGAGTATAACGATCTTTCTTATGGGTATCTTGAGAGTCTTGATATGCTGGATGTTGATGAGAGTGACGATATCGATAGCGATAGCGATAGCGATGATGACCTTGATATCGATGATATAAAGCTGCTAAATGCGCGACCTGAGGATAGACTACTACTAGATCCATTTAGTATCCGCATTCCATTGGAAATAGCAAAAGCAATGTCCCCTTGCATACTTTGGATTCCAAACATTCATGATCTGTCTGTGCGTGCGTCGAATACCTTATCCCTCGGTCTATTAGTGAACTCTCTCTCCAGGGATTGTGAAAGATGCTCCACTAGCAATATCCTTGTTATTGCTTCGACTCATATTCCCCAAAAAGTGGATCCCGCTCTAATAGCTCCGAATAAATTAAATACATGCCTTAAGCTACAAAGGCTTATTATTCCACAACAACGAAAGCACTTTTTCACTCTTTCATATACTAGGGGATTTCACTTGGAAAAGAAACTGTCCCATCCTAATGGATTCGGGTCCATAACCATGGGTTCCAGTGTACGAGATCTTGTAGCACTTACGAATGAGGCGCTATCCATTAGTATTGCACAGAAGAAATCCATTATAGACACTCATACAATTCGATCTGCTCTTCATAGACAAACTTGGGATTTTCGAGCCAAGGTAAGACCGGTTCAGGATCATGGGATCCTTTTCTATCAGATTGGAAGGGCTATTGCACAAAATGTACTTCTAAGGAATGGCCCCATAGATCCTATATCTATCTATCTGAAGAAGAGATTCCCTAGGGGTTCTTATTTGTCCAACTGGTACTTCGAGCTTGCAACGAGCATGAAGAGATTAACGATACTTCTTTATCTTTTGAGTTGTTCTGCCGGATCGGTCGCTCATGATCTTTGGTCTCTACCCGGACCCGATGAAAAAAATGGGATAATTTCTGATTTGGTTGAGACTGATTCTGCTCTAGTTCGTGGCCTATTAGAAGTATTCGAAGGAGAAGGC